TCATTTTTCTATTGAAAAATCAAAGGTGGATTTTCAGATATGAGATAATCAATTGAGGGCGTGGATCAAATACAAAAGTGCAAGAGGGGTGTTTGCTTTAGGAAAAGTATTAAGGAAAAGGGAAGTCAAAATACAAGTACAATAAAAATGCAGTAATCCGGAAAAATTTTCTCATCTATTTTGTATCATTTTGGCGACATGGCCGAGCGGTAAGGCGGGGGACTGCAAATCCTTTTTCCCCAGTTCAAATCTGGGTGTCGCCTGATCAACAAACAAAAAACTTCGAAATTTCTTCTTCTCTTCTGTTCTGCTGATATAACCCGCAGAATGATTACCCGCGAGAAGAAGAGGAAACAGACTGTTGATACTTTGTTTGATTCGAATAGTCAAATCAACCGGCAGAGGGGCTATCAAGACTTCACGATTCCCTTCTATCACTAAGGGAATGTCTAAAGAATCGATCTTGTCCATATTGGATCGATAATTGACTTTTATCGAAAAGAGGGCATTTTTTTGTTATTTTATTCGTATTCCGGCATGTTCCCACTTCCTTGGGATGTACTTATATCTTACTTGTGTTTAATCTGAAATCCGAATCCATCGGGGGTTGATTTCTCAATAGTGTTCAAACAGAATCCCTTTTTGTTTTGACTCTGCACCGTTGATTCCATTATTATTAGTGAGAAATAATGGAAAAATTCCTTTGTATTTATAGAGATAGGGGACATAATTCACATGGATATAGTAAGTCTCGCTTGGGCTGCTTTAATGGTAGTCTTTACATTTTCCCTTTCACTCGTAGTGTGGGGAAGAAGTGGGCTCTAAAAGTATTACTAATTGAGTTGAGGAATAAAAGCGTAGCTTTTGTTTTATAGATCATTCTCAAACTCGTTTTGAACTATTCAAAATAAAAAAATGTCTGAATTTATCCCATTGAACTCCAACTGAAGAATCTATGAGATGAAGCATACTCTTTGAATCAAAGAGATATTTCAGCGATTCCCCTCTTTGTCTATCGAAAAGAAAGGGATTCGGATGATTGGAAGGAATAGATGTAGCAAATCGGGGTCTTTTGTGAATTTCAAACAAATATATGGAATTCATATACACATATATAAAGACAATTGTAGATTGATCTACAGAAACTTAATTTATTCTAAATTAAAAACTTTATAGGCTAAGAAATAGATATACACTAAGAGGTAGATAGTATGGTAGAAAGAAAGATTCATCTATTTCTTTTTTACCATACTATCAAATACAATATTGACGATTAAAGTCCGCTCATTTCATTTAAGTTAAGACACGAAATCGAATTTTCAAATTCAAATTCCATAGCATTAATCATTTTGACTAACGGTTTTTACGTAAATGATAAGTAGAAAGGCGGTAGGAACTAGAATGAATAGTGCAGTAGCAATAAATGCAAGAATATTTACTTCCATAATCTCATCGGTTTTTTTACTTCACAATAACTCGGGATTTAATCCCTTAGAGATGATAAACCTTTCGTCTGTAAATTCAATGAATGAATTACTTCTCAATGGTCCTGAATCAGATCAATAATATCACGAATAACAATATCTAATCTACCAAATAAATTTGTCGTCGAGACTTGAATAGTATAATATTATAACATAGGAAGTTATTTTCTCCATACCGAATCCAAATTCCATTTGGATTCCTGACCCAATCCATCCAAAATTCCTTCCAAAATTCCTTTATTTATCATCCGTTTGTTTTTTTCTATAACTTACCTTACGCCTTCCTTGTACAATGAATCATCTGATGAAGTATTATCAGATTGTCCTTTCACTTCGATTAGTCACCTAGTTACAAACTTAAAAAGAAAAGCGAAAAAAAAAAGACTTAAGTTCGAAACTCCCCTTTTTCTTTGGGAATGAAATTAGGTCCCCGACACCCTTTCATAGTTCATAGAAAGCATAGTTCATAGAAAGCATAGTTCATAGAAAGAAAAAAGTGAATTGATGCATTTTTTGATATTGGATCCATCGGGACTGGCGGGGCTCGAACCCGCAGCTTCCGCCTTGACAGGGCGGTGCTCTAACCAATTGAACTACAATCCCAGCGAAATAAGGGATCTAGCATAAAATGGAATTCTCTTTTATCTTCGTATGGGGTATTTATCAAATGGGTTATACCATCGCTTGGTAGATTGGCGAATTTTTGGGCCGAGCTGGATTTGAACCAGCGTAGACATATTGCCAACGAATTTACAGTCCGTCCCCATTAACCGCTCGGGCATCGACCCAGGAAGAATCCAATTTCGACTTATTGGTAATCCATGATCAACTTCCTTTCGTAGTACCCTACCCCCAGGGGAATTCGAATCCCCGCTGCCTCCTTGAAAGAGAGATGTCCTAAACCACTAGACGATGGGGGCCCACTTTCCCAACCGCCCTCATACTAGCATCATAGTATGCTCATTTTTCGAAATTGTCAATATAATGGAATGATTAGATCTAAGGAATCTTTCCGTTTTTCATAATTGTAATTGTATAGAATTTTCAGATTCGTTATTCCTATTCATGAATGGTTCCTTAAAATCCCCATTCTCGTAAGCAAGATCGAGAAGTTATCAAACAAAAATTCTGCCTTTTTCGAAGAAAAAAATGAAGGTAGTTCAAGGGGACAAGTAGAATCTCTGCATCACATTATTCTTATTCAATCAACTATGTTGCTGGAAATGTTTTTTATGTCGAATTGGTAAGTGTACATGTATATCATATATCAACGAAGTGCATTTTTTTTGACTAGGGATAAAAGAAATTAGGTGCTGGTTCGTTTTACGCTAGACTTGCTAGGAAAATCACTCTATTGGAAATCTATTGGCTTATTCAAAAATATGTGTCGCTACGAGTCTACCGGATATACGTCTAGCTAATAGCTAACCTAAATAATAAAATGCAATTGAAATATTCTATTCAAAAATAGTAATATATATAGATATATAAATAATTACTATAGCATAGAATAATAAAGAAAATAATACTAATAAATAATATGACATTCTATAGTAATATATTATTCTCTATTCTTTCTAATTCTCTAGTTCTATAGAATAGAGAATAGAATAATGCGTGTAGATAAAATAGCTACAACTACAACATAGTAATTCGTTCGAAAATGAAAGAAAATAAGCCCCTTTAACTCAGTGGTAGAGTAACGCCATGGTAAGGCGTAAGTCATCGGTTCAAATCCGATAAGGGGCTTTGGTTTTTTTCCTAATTTCTTTTGAGAAACAGTCATAGTATAGAGTTTTTTTGGAATAAAAAAAAGGAACTAACTGGATAATACGTTAGCATTATACTGAGCTATAGTATAGTAGTTCTGGTTCGAAAATGGAACGTTTGTTCAGTAAATTTGCATTATTCTGAATAATCCTAAGCCGCCCCTTAAATCATCCAAAATCTCTATCAATCAAATCCATTGGAAAGATTTGAAATCAACAAAAGAAAAAGTAAGTGGACCTGGCCCGTTTAATTATGACTATATCCGCTATTCTGATATTCAAATTCGATAGAGATGAAATTTGAATTGGACCAGCCCACTCCTCTTCTTTTTGAATTTCATTTCTTTGGTCTCCGAAAGAATTGGCCAATATTTCAGATTCCACTTTCTTGTTTTGTTGCTAGCTTTTCTCTGGGAATAAGGGTGGATTTCCTTCCTATAGAGATACAGAGAACCCTTTATTCAATTCAAAGTAACAAGATAAGAGCCATTTCCACCATCTTTTTTTGTTTTGCTTCCAGATCAATATGAATTTCTACTATATCTAAACTCTAAATAGATTTAGATGGATAGTTATCAGATCGCAGATTCATGGACCAAACATTTCTATATTGATGCATCCGGGATGTTACCAGAGTTTAATGGAGAATAGATGCGAGAAAGAGACTTTGATTTCCAGTCTTGTATTTGTCTATGGAATTGACCGAAAAAATAGCAAACCATCTCTCTATCTAAGAGATAAGACTCAATAGAAAATGTCTTTTTTGTTTTGACCGTAGGAAGATCGACACTCGGGTTTTCCAGTTATCTGCAAGAAAAGGAGATATAACAAAGAAGACAGTCCAAAAAAAAATGAAGAAATTGATTATGGAATTGGAATAGTTTAGTATACCTAGAAATTAGAACAATCTAGAAATAGCTTTCTTTTTCTCAATCTCACTAACAAGATCTAAGAATAACATTATTGAATCGAACAAGAGGGAGGTAGGTCTGCGGTCGATTAGTAGTGAGAGGAGGGTCGCTTGTTCCTTCAAAAGTGATTTGAAAAGATTCATCAATTGGATTGATCGGTCATAAGAAGACAATTCACGGTTCATATGCTTGGAAACAAAGAATAATCAAACGGAGTTCATAGATTTCCCTAGATGAGTTTATGGGCCAATAACCAAATTTTTATCTTCGAAACCCCTTGGAAGGGGCAGTGCAAGAGAAATCATAGAGAAATGATCAAATCTTCCGACGCCCCGAAAATCCTACAAGGTGCTCGGAAATGGTCGAAGTAGTTGAATAGGAGGATCGCTATGACTATAGCCGTTGGTAAATTTCCCAAAGACGAAAAGGATTTATTTGATAGTATGGATGACTGGTTACGGAGGGACCGTTTCGTTTTTGTAGGCTGGTCCGGTCTATTGCTCTTCCCTTGTGCCTATTTCGCTTTGGGGGGTTGGTTCACGGGTACAACCTTTGTAACTTCGTGGTATACCCATGGGTTGGCCAGTTCCTATTTGGAAGGCTGTAATTTCTTAACGGCCGCAGTTTCGACTCCTGCTAATAGTTTAGCGCATTCTTTATTGTTACTATGGGGTCCTGAAGCACAAGGAGATTTTACTCGTTGGTGCCAGCTGGGCGGTCTGTGGACTTTTGTTGCTCTACACGGCGCTTTCGGACTAATAGGTTTCATGTTACGCCAATTCGAGCTTGCTCGGTCTGTTCAATTGCGACCTTATAATGCAATCGCATTCTCCGGC